AGTGCTTCTTTCGGAGTTAAACTCCCATTTGTCCATATTTCGAGAAATAGTATCTCTTGTTTTTCATTCCCATTTTCATAGGAATGAATACTATGATTCACGTTTCGAACAGGCATGAATACAGCATCTATAGGATAACTTCCATCTTGAAAGGTATGTGGCATTTTGATAAGATATCCCCGATTTCTCTCGATTTCTAATCCAATACACAAATTAATGGGTTCTGCTAAGCTAGCTATATGTTGTGTATTGTCGACGATTTCCACATAAGGTGGTAAGATCATATTTTGAGCAGTTACATATCCAGGGCCCATGGCGCAAATCGACGCGCCACAAGTTCCATATAGATTACTTCTCAATACAATTTCTTTCAAATTCATTATAATTTCGTGGACCGATTCTTGAATACCCGTTATAGTCGAATATTCATGCGGGACATTCTCAGATTTTACGCGTGTGATACATGTTCCTTCTATTTCTCCAAGCAAAGCTCTTCTCATCGCAATGCCTATTGTGTCGGCCTGTCCTTTCATAAGTGGAGACAGAATAAAGCGCCCGTAATAAAGACGTTTACTGTCTGTTCTTGATTCAACACACTTCCACTGCAGCGTCCGAGTAGATACTGTTACTTTCTCTCGAACCATAGTAATAATATTTTATTTGATTGAATTATTTATTTCTCTTGTTTCTCTTGAAATTTCTTCACTCTTCATTTCTACACACGTCTTTTTTTTGGGGGTCTACAGCCATTATGTGGCATGGGGGTTACATCCCGCACAAAAGTTAATAGTATACCACTTCTACGAATAGCTCGTAATGCGGCGTCTCTTCCGAGACCGGGACCTTTTATCATGACTTCGGCTCGTTGCATACCTTGATCTACTACTGTACGAATAGCATTTGCCGCTGCGGTTTGAGCGGCAAAGGGCGTCCCCCTTCTCGTACCCTTGAATCCACAAGTACCGGACGAGGACCAGGAAACGACCCGACCCCGTACATCTGTAACGGTGACAATAGTATTATTGAAACTTGCTTGAACATGAATAACTCCCTTTGGTATTCTACGTGCACTTTTACGTGAACCAATACGTACATTTTTACGTGAACCAATTCTCGGTATAGCTTTTGCCATATTGTAGCATCTCATAAATATGAGTCAGAAATATATGGAATATATCCATTTGATGTCAAAACAGATTCTTTATTTGTACGTTTATTCCTTTGGTGAGTCTGATTATCCTTGTCTTTGTTTATGTCTCGGGTTAGAGCAAATTACTCTAATGCGCCCCCGTCTGCGGATTAGTCGACATTTTTCACAAATTTTACGGACGGAAGCTCTTATTTTCATATTTTTCATTCCTTATCTTAATTCTGAATCTACTTCTTGGTAGAAAATAAGTTTCTTGCAATTTTTCATCTCGAATCATATTGAATAAAAACCACCTAATCTTTCGAATCCTTGTTTCGGAGTCGATAAATTATACGTCCTCTAGTTGAATCATAACGACTTACTTCAATTTTGACTTTATCGCCTGGCAGTATCCGTATAAAACTACGTCGGATCTTTCCTGAAACATAACCTATAATCAGATCTTCATTATCTAACCGAACCCGGAACATGCCATTGGGAAGCGATTCGGTAATTAAACCCTCATGAATCCATTTTTGTTCTTTCATTTCAGGTAAAGCCCCCTTGAAGTATCAACTAATGTAGGAGAAACGATATTAGACAACTCACCCCTTTCTTTTTTTTTTTACAAATAGGAAGAGGTTTCGGATCCCATTTGGATATTAAAAGGATTACCATATATAACATAAAATTTCTCCGCCGATTCTTTCTAGTCGAGCCTCCCGGTCTGTCATTATACCTCGAGAAGTAGAAAGAATTACAATCCCCATTCCACCTAAAATTCTAGGAATTCGTTGAGAGTTAGAATAGATTCGTAGACCGGGTCGGCTGATCCGTTTTAAATTTAAAAAATTTCTACAGGTATGGGGTCTTTTCCTATTCCTTCTATTATGTCGCAGGGTTAAAACCAAAAAATTTTTGTTTTTTTCTCGATGTTTTCTGACGTTTTCGAGAAAACCTTCTCGGAAAAGTATTTTAACAATATTTTCGGTAATATTAGTAGATGCTATGCGAACAACTCTTTTTCTATCCATATCCGCATTTCGTATAGAGGTTATTATCTCAGCAATAGTGTCTCTACCCATGATGAAGTAAAATTTTTGGTGCCTCAAAATTGGATCTAATTAACATGTTTTTTTATTGGTTTATGAATATGAATTTTTCAAGGTATATGCGTGAGACATAATCTACGAATTAATCTAGTTCTTAATCTATTTCTTTTCAAAGATCCCAAAGATATCAGGCTCCCATTTTATTTTATAATACCTCGGGAGCTAATGAAACTATTTTAGTAAAATTGAATTGTCTCAGTTCGCGGGGGATTGCACCAAAAATTCGAGTTCCTTTTGGATTTCCTTCTTGATCAATCACAACTGCAGCATTGTCATCATATCGTATTATCATACCGCTGTCACGTTTAAGTTCTTTACAGGTACGAACAATTACAGCTCTTACTACTTCTGATTTTTCTAGGGGCATGTTTGGTACTGCTTCTTTGATCACAGCAACAATAACGTCACCAATATGAGCATATCGGCGATTACTAGCTCCTAGGATTCGAATACACATCAATTTTCGAGCCCCGCTGTTATCCGCTACATTTAAATGGGTCTGAGGTTGAATCATATGAAGTTTTGAGTCTATTCTTCCAATGCAAAGGATGAAGAAAATAAAAGAAATATTGTTTGTCAAAAAAAAGAAACCTGCGGTTTTCTTTCATTCCCAAGACTCATTTGTGTTGGTTCTACATTTTTATGCCGAAATAATAAATTGAGTTCGTATAGGCATTTTGGATGCTGCTATTAAAATCGCCCTTCTAGCTATATTTTCAGTTACTCCGCCCATTTCATATAGTATTCGTCCCGGTTTAACAACAGCTACCCAATATTCAGGGGATCCTTTCCCCGAACCCATACGTGTTTCGGCGGGTCTTATTGTAACTGGTTTGTCTGGAAATATACGGACCCATATTTTTCCACCACGACGTGCATTTCGTGTCATTGCTCGTCGACCCGCTTCGATTTGCCTAGATGTGATCCAAGCAGGCTCAAGCGCCTGAAGAGCATATTTACCGAAACAAATATGATTACCTCGATAAGATATTCCCTTCATTCGTCCTCTATGTTGTTTACGGAATCTAGTTCTTTTGGGGTTATAATTGATGGTTGTTTCGGAAGTCCATCTCTACTACAGAACTGGACGTGAGAGTTTCTTCTCATCCAGCTCCTCGCGAATAAAAGGATTCAAAATGGAATTGCAATGAATTTGCATAGATATTAGAACATTTTTAGAAAAAATTGGATAAAAATCGTTTTTTTTTTTGGAACGTCCTATTAAATCTTTATTTTCTTTTGTCTTTTATCCAGGTTTACCAATTCAAATTAAAAAAAAAATTATCGCGGGCGAATATTGACTCTTGCAATCTCTATTTCAGTCCTAGCACTTGTTCGTCATTTCTCCGCATAGATGAATTGATTTCCGGTTCATTTCGCCATCCCAACGAGTGAATCATTAAGATTCATTTGTTCAATAAAATCTTTTGCATTCACAGGTTCCTTCGTCCCCACCACTTCGTACTAAATGGTTAGGTCAGAATTCTACAACGAAGCTTCTAATCCAATTTATCCTTGAGTCAATCTTCTTAGTCTTTATTGGCTCGAAGCTCTTGAGTTTTTTCTTCTATAATCTATAAGAAGGATTCATTTAATATTTCATTATGGATGAATCAATTAGTATTGATGCTTTATTACACTGTCTTTTATGAGAGGACTCATAGACCTTACATATTGGAATTCTATATCATTGAGATTTTTTTCTTTCTTTCTCTCACCCTTCCATTTATCCACACTCTTGTTCTGTATTTTGTTTTAAACTTAGAATTTATTAAAGTTTAATTGTAAAAAAATTTCAGTTGCTACAAAGATATGACCGATTTGGCATATCTTGACAGGTTCTTTAGATCCAGATAATATGAAGCGATGGGTTGGTTTTCATATTATTGGGCCGGTCTTTTTTTAATCCCAACCCCCTAAAACCAACGAGTCACACACTAAGCATAGCAATTATATCAAAACAAAAGGTCAATCTAATTTTTATTCAACCCTATAGAATTAAAGAATTCGGAATTTGTTTGATTGGCCAGAAAAAGAATGAATGAGTTTCCCCCTTTTTGTTCTATCGACGGAAAAACAATGAAAGTTTTGTTATTCCTCTCCCTTGTCTATAAAAATCCAAATTTTGATGCCTAATACCCCATAGATAGTCCGAACTGTATAGGAACAATAATCAATTTTAGCGCGAATGGTTTGTAGGGGAACCCGACCTTCTCTGATCCATTCGACACGTGCAATTTCTTTTCCGTCGATACGCCCTGCGATTTGTACTTGAATTCCTTTTGTATCTGCTTGTTCAGTCAATTCAATAGCCTTTTTCATTGCTTTTCGAAATGAAACTCTATTCTTTAATTGTCCGGCTATAAATTCTGCAAGAATATTAGGATTTCCATAAGGTTTTGCAATTCTTGTGATAGCAATGTTAAGTTTTCGGTTCACATAATGAAATTCGTTTTGTAGATTCATCTGTAATTCTTCGATTCCTCGCGGTCTACTTTCGATTAATAACTTCGGGAACCCCATAAAGATTATGACCTGGATCAAATCAATTCTTTTTTGAATCTCTATGCGGGCAATTCCCTCGGCACCGGAGGATATTCTCATATTCTTTTGAACATAATTTTTGATAAAATCTCTTATTTTTTGATCTTCTTGTAGACCCTCAGAATAATTTTTTGGTTGTGCAAACCAAAGGGAATGATGGCTTTGGGTTGTACCAAGTCGGAAACCAAGTGGATTTATTTTTTGTCCCATACTAC